CTATGTACTAAAAGAATTTTATTGTAATGGAATAGAATATAGGAGGAATCGAATCCCTTGTATGAGTAAAAAGAATAAGTACAGTTTTGAATGTTTTGCTTATGTACAAAGTAACAACCAACCATTCTAATTGGATCAGTGAATCATTTTTCAGTCATTCATTGAATGATAAATCACTACAAGTGAGGGAGATACACGATTTAAATAACGGAAAATCAAATATTTTAAAATTGTATCTAGAATGACCGGAAAGGTAGAAACAAGACCGGATATAATTTGATCATTATGAGCAAATCCAAAATCTTTGTAGACAGATCCAATCATTAGTTCCCAACCGTGGGGCGAATGGAACCCTATACATAAATCAGTTACTAAAAGAATGGAAAAGGCTTTGATTGTGTCGCTTAAGTTATATAGAAATTCTTGAACCCAATAGTTAAGAATAACAAGTTCTTCATTACCTAGCATAGAATAACCACTTAGAATAACGAAACAGATCATATTTGTCGAGAAGTGCAAAATCGTATGGATACAATCTTCATTGTGCATCTTGATCAATTGGATCGTTTCGTTGTAGATTCCGATACGAAGCTTTTCTAGATGTGTTCCCGGGTATTCCTTTATCATTTCGTCCAAGAATAAGAGTTCCTCTAATTCTATGAATTTTTTTAGAATACTCTTTTCTTGAATATCATTCAAAAAAATTTCGGATTGCCTAGTATCCCACCAATTAGTAACCCAAGATTCCAGACTTTTAGTAACTGAGAGAGAGATCCACCAGGGCAAAAATACTATAGATGCAAGATATAGAAGGGGAATGAATGCTTTCTTTTTTGCCATTTTTTCGTCTTTGAATTTTTAATGAACTCACCCCATTCGTTGACGCTATACGATACTAACTAATATTCCTATCAAGGATCAGTTCTATTACAAGTTATCGAGCCCACGAATCTATTCCCCGCTTTTTTTGTGTATGATTCAGCGGTTAGTACTTGAATTTATAAATAATACAGAAATGGAATAAAAAAGAATCCACTTCGAATAAAGAGATTGTTTCCAAATCTATCACTTGCTAAAATTCGAAGAGAGTGACCCCTTTCAATAAAGAAATGCATGAAAGAGCCCCTTCAAGTAACAAATATTATTCAGATTTTGAAACGAAAGAACTCTCTTTCTATCAAAATATCCAATTTTTTGAAAAAAAAAAAACGACGCATAGTCCGGGAATAATTGAGAGAATTTTCTGAAGAATATTGTGATTCTGATAAAAAAAATTACTACCAAAACAAGACAAAAAAGCTATCGTTATAAGCATCCCAATCGTTTGGTAATTAAGAAGTACAAAAAGGGATAAAAAGAAAAATTGATTGACAAAACAAAAAAAAAAGAGAATCTACAAGATATAATCTCTCTATTGAAAATAAAAAAAAGCATTCATTCTTTTCATTTCAGTTTCAATTCATTTTTTAAAATACTTCAATTGGTACACGCAAGAAATAAGCCAATTCAGCAGCTTTTTGCTCAAGTTCTCGTGGAGTCAAATTCTCATCAGTACGAGTCAAAGGAATAGCGCCATGGCCTCTGATTTCCATATAAAGGACACGACGAGCATAAATACCCTCTTTCACTTCTATTCTGATGGACTGGACGTCTTTCATAAAGAATTGGAGGAAGATGCGACGATTTTTTCCAGGAAATCCCCAACGAAAAATACACACTATTCCTTCTTTTCTATCGAACCGATCATAACCACTACCTACATTCCACGAAATTGTGCACCACAAATAAGAGCTAATAAAGAGACCCGCAATTCCGTAGAAAGACATCACGATCCCCTGTGGAAAAAAAATGATTTGCGTAGGCGGAAATAAAGATATCAAATTTCTACCAAGATAACTGGAAATTCCAACTAATAAAAACCCTAATGAACCTAAAAAAAGGATAAAGGCCCAGCAGAAATTACTTGTTTTTCGAGACCCTGCTATAAGTTCTATCCATATATGTTCTGATCGCCAATTCATACTAGATCTAGTTGCATTTTATTGAAATTGAGAGAATAACCCAAATTAATTTGACTTTTTGTGTGTTTCCGAAATAACTCTCATCAACTAGCACTATTCTGATGTGAACTTTTATTTTAGGAGTAATTCATCGAATTGGTTAGATATAAAATAATAATATCCATTTCGTATGATTTCCTATAGATATCCACATACATATAGATATATTCACTTTACATTTAAGGCATTCGCCCCGATCCCGATTTGATTTCGTTGCAAATAGCTATAATTTATTTACTCATATATCATGTTTACACACGAATAACAATAATAGTTTCTTTATGTTCGGGGGAAACCACATCACATATTTTATTCTAAGAAATAGATATCTGTGTTATGGTCTAAGCCTAAATCTTGAAAAAAAAAAAAAAACAAAATAGATGAGATTTAGCCCCATCATATCGATATCTAAAAAATCTTGTTTTTTTGAATATGAAGAGATAAAGAAGCCATCGCAATTGCCGGCAATATTAGGCCCACGAAAGGCACAAAAAAAGAGGGTAAATTTGTCATAAAATGGATACCTGGATTTACTATTTTTACCTGTTATTGTTATATTGTTATTTATATTGTTATAAAGGTATCTTATAATCATTATTTATAATTCATATAGAATTATACTAAGCATATCTAAGTGAGTATATGTGATATAATAAAAAATATATAAATATAATAAAATAAGTGCAAGGAATGTCAAACTAAATAAATATAATTTTTCATCTTTCTACATGAAATATATATATATATGATAATCGCCTTTTTTATTATCTTGTTTTTGTCTTATAATTTGAATTTCATAAAATGGAATAAAATAAAGAAAGAGTTTCTTACAACTTCCTGAAAAATTTGTTACAATCCGATCCGGGAATAGGGAGTCTTAGTAAAACTGGGGATTCTAAAAAAATATCGAAAGATGCAAGATTCTGTACTTTTCACTTTTAAATTTTCTATATTTGAATTATATATACATAAGAAGAGAACGTGAAATTCGCTTTATTCTCCTTGCCTAATTTTAATTTAGCGGAAGAAGGAATGCATTCTTTTTTTTTTTTGATAGAGGTTTTTACTGATTAGTAATCGGGAATGTCGGTAAAAAAAAATGATCCGCATAATTATTTTTACAATTAAATCTTATGTTATCAAATGCTACCAAGCCAAAATCCGTAGAATGGATTTTGGCTTTGATTTCTATAAACTAAATAACTACTCGTTTTATAAAAAAAAAATAATAATTTATATTTTGATTAATTAATATATATTTTTTTTTATTAAGGATCCACTTGATTGAATTTTGATTCAGAGAAAAGAAAGCGTGGAGCTGAAATAACTCACTCAGAACGTCTTTTAAAAGATTACGTGGTACGATTAGGTCGAATTGGCCCTTATGGAATAAATATTCAGCCGTTTGTGAGCCCTCAGGTACTGTCGTATTCAATGTTTGTTCAATTACTCTTTTACCCGCAAATGCAATGTAGGCATTGGGTTCGGCAATAATGATATCGCCCAACATACCAAAGCTGGCTGTCACCCCACCAGTAGTAGGAGATGTAAGGATTGATACATAGAATAACTTTTTCTTTGATTGATAATCATATAAAGCGGAAGCTATTTTAGCCATTTGCATCAAGCTCAAACTTCCTTCTTGCATGCGTGCTCCTCCGGAAGCACACACTAGAATAAGAGGCAAAAACCGATTGGTAGCATATTCGATCAAACGAGTGATCTTCTCGCCAACTACGGAGCCCATACTACCCCCCATAAACTGAAAATCCATAACCCCAATTGCTATGGGAATACCGTTTAGTTGACCTGTGCCTGTTTGAACAGCCTCAGTTAATCCTGTTTTTCTTTGATAAGAATCAATACGATCTTTGTAAGATTCCTCTTCCAACGGAAATTCAATGGTATCCACAGAGACCATATCTTCATCCATAGGAACCCAAGTACCTGGATCAATCAAAAGTTCTATTCTATCTGAACTACTCATTTTCAAATGATGTCCACAGTGTTCGCAAATATTCATTTTTGATTTCAAAAATTTCTTATAATTTAATCCATAACAATTTTCGCATTGAACCCATAAATGCCTATATTTTTGAGTAAAATCTAGATCATTAGAATTTTCCGTTTCTGTTATAGTTAACTCACTACCAGCCGGACTCGTTTTTATACTTGAACTCTGGGTTTCACTACTATTTCTGCTTTCATCAAAAATGTAACTAGAAATGTAATTGTCATTGTAATTGACAATACCACTTAAAATGTAACTATCAATACAAATTTGAGAACGAAAATAGCTGTCAATACAGCTAGTAATGTGTTTATTCCAACTATATTTAGTATCATATATGTAAGGATCATAGTGGGGATCATCACTATTAGATACACTATTTAGATAACAAAAATTCCGAGAATTAGAAAAAGAGCTTTCTAGTTCACTTAGAAAAGAATGAGCATTGTCAATCTCAAAAATTTTATTTTCAATATCAAAACATATGAAATAACTGTCCCTATTATCCCTAACTAAAAAAGTATCATCAGGTACGAAATTATGAATGTCTCTAACGCCGACTAAATGATCAACATTACTGTAACTAGAATTGTCACTATCGCTCCCACTAAGAGTGTTTTTATCTATATCATTTCTAATCGGGTCTTCACTTACACTGGTATTTTCAATAGAACCAAGGCTGCCCATTGATTTACTTAGCCCATACCCGTATTCTAACTCCTTTTTTTTGGACAACATCGAGTTGAACCACCCTTTTTCCATAAAGCCTTGTTGCACATATTTACATGAAAAATACAATAGATGAATAGTCATTCGATAAAAAATCATTTGAATATTTCATTTACTATCCTAATACGCATCCAAATACAATCACTAGGGTTCTATTAACAAAAAAAACAAGTAGGTGTTGTTTAATTATTTCAATTATT